TTAACGATGGCTCTGATGGGTGGTTTTGCTAGAATAGGAAATAATGAAATCACTGTTTTAGTAAATGATGCGGAAAAGGGTAGTGATATTGATCCGCAAGAAGCTCAGCAAACTCTTGAAATAGCAGAAGCTAATTTGAGAAAAGCTGAAGGAAAGAGACAAATAATTGAGGCAAATCTAGCTCTCCGACGAGCTAGGACAAGAGTAGAGGCTGTCAATGCGATTTCATAAGCAGTTGGTGCCTTCGAATAATCAAATTCGGTTTCTAAACCCTATTTAGATTGGATTCCGCTTGATTGGATTCACTTGACAAAGTCCAATTTTGATACAACGCATTTCAAAAATGAAATCGAAATCAATAAGAATACAAAATCAATAAAAAGAAAAGAGAGTGGGGCAAAAAACTTATTAGATACCATTGACTCCGGTATCTAATAAGTTCTACCTACTATTGGATTTGAACCAATGACTTCCGCCGTATGAAAGCAATACTCTAACCACTGAGTTAAGTAGGTAATTTCTCATCCCAAAGAGAACCAAACGGAACCCATCCCACGGATGGATTATAAATATCATATTCCTTATAAGCAATAATAATCTAAGCAATACCACTCAAAAATTTATGATATTGGATCATAGAATATTCATCTTGACAAGAAATTATATACATGATAAAATACGCATCACAAGTACTAAGGGCTATAGCTCAGTTGGTAGAGCACCTCGTTTACACACGCGCCAATGTTTTTCGGGGGAGTCCATCATCCACTCAAATAAAAATAAATACATTTTATTGCGAAATCGATGTCTTACTCCATAACTTTGAGGGAACAATAGCCTGACAAATGGTTCGGTCCAATTTTGGTGCCCCTTTAGGTACCAAACAGACCCCATCATTGATTTGAGATATTGATAAGGTGAATACCAGTGCATTCAATGCTAGGCATAATGAGTATAAGGTCCTCAAAAAATCTCTTTTCGTCCTATGAACTTTAAGGTGTATGAAGTTTCATATTTGATTTGCATTTTAAAAGGAACGATAGAGACTTCATTTAATTTAAAACAAGCTAGGCCAGAGGCAGACCTACGTCAAGATAACCCCACCCTTGAAACACTTTGGTAGTGCTCCTGGATCAGAATCCCATATAATGAATCAGAGCACATGGAGCCATCTTCTTATCGGATTTTTCTGTCAAGAAAAAATATGGTGGATTGGCTGACATTTCCATCAGTTAATGAAAGAGCCCAATGCAAAAAAAAATGCATGTTGGGTTTTTGAAAGAGTTCCGATCATTTTGATAATAATAAGTTTGATCTGTTTTACCGAGAAGGTCTACGGTTCGAGTCCGTATAGCCCTAGAGCCCTATAAATCTAAAAGAAATAAAAAATCAAAAAGAAAATGAAGATTTGAAATAAAAAATTGTATAATTTTCATTTCTTCATTCTTGTTTGGTATTTGTAACTGACCGCTTGGTTTTTCAAAAGAAAATTTTTCCTAAAAACTCACTCGTTTTAAACCGAACAGAAAACTGAAATAAAAACTTCAGGGGGTGAAATCGATCCCTTTCCAATCGTGGATAAACAAACCAACCTTTGTTCATTAATCCTCGGAGAGAAATTCCATATGAATTTTCCTGTCCACCACAATCAAGGAGTTAAGTTAGTGATACTCCTTTTCTTTGGTATACCAAACCTTAATGAATTTAAGAAGTCAAAGACATGAGTCCGGCGAAAAACTCCAAAGAGTTATTCACATAGATCTAGGGGACAGGCTAAAGTTTGTTGAAAAACGAATTTCTTTGGTAAGTTTCAGTGTCAACAATGTAAAATAAGCTTTTTCTTCATATAACTCACCTAGACCTAGCGAAGTACAACAAAACAAAAAACAGATGGTCTTCTTTTCTGTATTCAATCAAGAGAAAACCCCATTCAGATTCTAATAAACGGAATATACCAACACTAAGATTAAGATATTCGAAAGAAATACTTATCCATTCTCTTACATTTGAATACTTATTTCATTCTAAATCATTAAGAAAAAAAAAAACGACAAAAAAATCCCCTTTTTTTCAATATTCAAAAAATCAAAAGAATAATAAGTTCGAAATTCTTAAACACAAAATAATAATTCTATTTTATTTGGTTTATTTGGAAGTCGCTTTCTTTAGCCAGAATCCTAGGCGAAAACAAGAGAATTTGTCTAAGCATAACATATAGAGTTATACTAACTAAAGAAATTCCAGAAAATTGACTTAAAAAAATGAAGTACACTGGAAGTAGACCGGAAACAGGGTCCCAGTCAAGTCAGTCGATAAATCTTGAAATGAGATATGCCCACAAAAATCAAAGGGAACTAGATGGTTTGGTCAAAATGAATTCTTGTTTTGATTAAAGAGTTCTGGATGACTTTACAACTTCAATTTGAATCGACTGATCCGGTCTATTTTCCATGTTTATAGGAGTCCGTCTATGTTTTTGCTTTACGAATATGATATTTTT